TTGAAACCAGGATTCCTTGTGTAATTTCCTACATCTCTTAGTTTTTTTTTGAATCATTGAATTCATTATTCGACGTAGTCTAACAGCTCGTCTCTATTCAAGAGACCCCGCTTATTGCAATTCAGAATTGAATTGATTCTACCGTTGATATATTTGCAATTCAATCGGAATCAATATATCCAAAAGTTTTTCTCTCCCCCACCCCCCCTTCTTTCCTTTTTTAGAATATTCAAAATAATACTATAACGCTTGATATTCATTCTTTTTTTTTTTCTAATCAGAATTCGAAATTTCATTTGTTATGATTCTATCTTTTCCTTAGTGAAATATTAATCCTTAAATTATTAACAAATAAAAAAACAAAATATTTCAAAAAATAGAAAAATGTATATAATGCTCAAATGAAAATGCCAAGAGATTCGCATTTTCTCTTTATTATTCATATAGATTATTCTTTTCTATCTATTAGATTATTCGTCCGAGCCATATCAAATTGAAAATATCTGAAATCAAATTCAATATAGAAATTGGAATAGATTCTATTAGAAAAATGTATTTGCGAGTTAGATAAATAAAAAGAAAGTTCAATAAATTCTATAATCCTATTTAAGAATAGCGTTTAGTTAAGCATATCAAGCTAACTTTATCTTTATGAAATTCTAGTATTTTTTTTTATAATATTATAATATAAGTAGAATTTCAAATTTCGAACTAGTTAATAACTAAGATTAATAATTAAGATCTGCCATTTTACAGATTTCCTATATATATTTCTATTTGTTACACTATTTCTGTTATGTAAGCCCACTTAGCTCAGAGGTTAGAGCATCGCATTTGTAATGCGAGGGTCATCGGTTCAAATCCGATAGTCGGCTTTTTTCTCTATTGATGTTCCATGAACAAGAATCTCTTTTTTTTCTCCAAATTAAATGGAGAATCCAGAGTCCATTACGTCGTTCTACCTTAAAATTTTGCTAGATACAAAACATTAAAATAAATAATATATATACAAAAAATCCAGATGTTGATGAAATTCCATTTTTTGTGGTTCTTTAGTAGATTTTACTCTGTTTATCCTTTAGTTTAATTCAGTTTTAATTTCGATGTATTCCGTAATGTAAATACAATGAAATTTATTGTGTAAAATGGAATTTCAATAAAAAAAGGAGTCGTCATGTCCCGTTATCGAGGACCTCGTTTAAAAAAAATACGCCGTCTGGGAGCTTTACCAGGACTCACTAGAAAAACGCCTAAATCCGGAAGTAATCTGAAAAAGAAATTCCATTCTGGGAAAAAAGAGCAATATCGTATTCGTCTTCAAGAAAAACAGAAATTACGTTTTCATTATGGTCTGACAGAACGACAATTACTTAGATATGTACATATCGCTGGAAAAGCAAAAAAGTCAACAGGTCAAGTTTTACTACAATTACTTGAAATGCGTTTGGATAATATTGTTTTTCGATTGGGTATGGCTTCAACCATTCCCGGGGCCCGGCAATTAGTTAATCATAGACATATTTTAGTTAATGGTCGTATAGTTGATATACCAAGTTTTCGTTGCAAACCCCGAGATATTATTACTACGAAGGATAACGAAAGATCAAAACGTCTGGTTCAAAATTCTATTGCTTCATTCGATCCGGGCAAATTGCCAAAGCATTTGACGGTTGATACATTGCAATATAAAGGACTAGTACAAAAAATCCTAGATAGAAAGTGGGTGGGTCTGAAAATAAATGAGTTGTTAGTTGTAGAATATTACTCTCGTCAGACTTGAGCTTAACGCAAAAGGAAAGGTTCATAAAATTTTTTTTTTCCCTTCCCCTTTCCCCGAACTAAATCGACTTAAGGCTTTTAATTCGTATTTTTCCATTCATTCACCTAGCAGAAATAACCTTAGGATCTTTTTTCTTTTTTGTTATATTTTACATAGCAAAGTAATTTGCTTTAGAGAATTCTATTAAATAAAGGTATTATTGCTCAAATAAATTGTTATTTGATTTCATACATTGTGATCGGTAACGTTGATCAATTAAGAGAAACGGAAAGAGAGGGATTCGAACCCTCGGTAAACAAAAGTCTACATAGCAGTTCCAATGCTACGCCTTGAACCGCTCGGCCATCTCTCCTACATAACTTATTATGGAAAATAAACTGAGTGAATAGCGAATTTTCGTATTCCTGCAGTACAGGTACAGCCACAACCGTTCGGGGATTCCACGGCTCTATTGGAAAAATTCTTTTTTTTATCTAAGTGTAAGGATCCTTTATTTTATTTTTTACTAGGAATTCTGCTCCCTCAAAAGTTTTTCTTTAGGAAAAACCCAAATAAAAAGAGAATAGAAGAATCCTTATTATTCCATAAGAAAATAAAGGAACCAAGGAACCCTAAAATTCTATTTGCATAAGGTATGTTACGCCATACAATCTAAATAAAAAAAGGGTATGGGATAATTAATGACTTTGAAAACGCGAAATAGCTGATGACAGAAGTTGTTGTTGAGAAATAAGAAAGTGGAATGAAATCCAATCTTAGTCAAATATTTCATATCTCTTCTTGTCCAAACAGAAGGAAAAGGAGACAATTTGAGCTGAGTGGAAAATCCATACCTCTCTTATTATAGCATATGGAGCGATTTTTAAGTTTTTATGTTATTTTGTGATAGAATGAAAAGAATTCTATATAGAATGGATTGGGAATTATGCCTAGATCCCGTATAAATGGAAATTTCATTGATAAGACCTCCTCAATTGTAGCCAATATTTTATTGCAAATAATTCCGACAACCTCGGGGGAAAAAAGGGCATTTACTTATTATAGAGATGGTGCGATTTGACTCTTTTTTTTTTGTTTTTTTTTTAGCCCTACCTACATCTCAGTCTTACGAGAAAAAGAAGGGGTTCGCATAGAGAGAACAAAATTAGTAAAGGAAGCCCGCGCTTGGGGAAGGTGAGGTGAACTAACAATTCCTTCTGTCGTGTATCCTCGATTGATGTGGCCTTAGATGCTTCAATTGTAGATTTGAGTATTGAGCGAAAGGTTACACCTACAGGATAGGTTCTGTATTACAGGCTAATCCTACTCTACTAGGACCAATAGGCAGCATAGGGGAGAAAAGCACTACACCTCGAAATAGGAATCAACAAGAGAAAAACTTTGTTAGAAATTAACCCTTTCCTGATCGGTATCAGGATTGGGAAGAATGGTTGGGATAGCAAACAACCATCAGGTTTGTACGTTGGATACCCTTATAACCATCAAAGGTCGTTGAAGTGGCTAATTCCTCTAAATAGGAGGCGTTGAGAACAAAGAAATTCCTGGAGCTATCGTTTTTCTCTAGCATTAATAGAATTCATTGGTGTTAAGAAAAACCTCTTGGGGGAAGGTTGGCTAGAGATTTCTTGGAAAAATACCAGCCCCTTTCGGTCCATAATGAGATGGGACTAATTCTATTTTCATTCTATAGATTTTTTGCTTAGTACTATGTACAGAAGGGAGGAGCCGTATGAGATGAAAACCTCATGTACGGTTTTGGAACGGAGAATTTTTGAATAGAATGAACGACCGTAACGGATGTTGGCTCAATCCGAAGGAAATTATGCGGAAGCTTTGCAGAATTATTATGAAGCTACGCGACTAGAAATTGATCCCTATGATCGAAGTTATATACTATATAACATCGGCCTTATACACACAAGCAATGGAGAGCATACAAAGGCTTTGGAATATTATTTCCGGGCGCTAGAACGAAACCCCTTCTTACCGCAAGCTTTTAATAATATGGCCGTGATCTGTCATTACGTGCGACTATCTCCACTATAGAAAGAAAGAAGAAAAAAAGATGAAATTTTCTAGTATTTACTAGAAAAAGGGCTTTCTACATAGGGATCGTCAAAACAATGATTTTGCCCTATCAGCTGTAGGAAGGAAGAACACTTCACGAGAATCAAAATAAGAAGAAAGTCGAGCCTATACTACTACTCTATGGATAAATTCTCAAATTGATAGAGAAAGCACCGTAAAGATCAATTAGTGAGCGACTGGGTCGATACAACTAAAAAAAACTGCTTAATTATACCATGAGATGGGGCAAAATTTAGGAATCTGCTTATGTAATAGAGCCGATCCACTAAAGGATTAAGCAGCGGTGTAGTATCAGATCCCAAAGATAGTAAGTTCTTTTTTCTTTCTTATGGGAAAAAGTCTTTTTCAAGGATTCTATAGAAATTTCATATATGAAAGACACGAAACCGAGATAGTTACCTTTCAGAAAATTCGAACGAAGGATATAGGTCTATGTATGCTTCATTCTTCTGAAGGTGGGAGAAAAGATCAGACTGATTATTGATCAAAATTAGGGTTTGAAACTTAGGTAATTAACTTCTTCTGCTTAACCCAAGAAGAAATTGGATCGATTTTTGAGAAATCGAATTCAGTTAAGATAGGGGAAATTAAGATAGCAATTTCTGAGCCGTATGAGGTAGGAAACTCTCAAGTACGGTTCTAGGGGAAGGAACTGCCTATTCCGACCGAGGAGAACAGGCCATTCTACAGGGCGATTCGGAAATTGCGGAAGCTTGGTTTGATCAAGCTGCTGAGTATTGGAAACAAGCTATAGCGCTTACTCCGGGAAATTATATTGAAGCACAGAACTGGTTGAAGATTACGAAGCGCTTTGAATTTGAATAAGACCACTCTTCATTTTCATAAAATGGGCGGTTTGGTTGTTGATCCATTAATCAAATAATTTTGGTAGGAAGATCAAATCAAGAATTTCATTATATCCCTTTCTTCTACCTTCGATTTTATATCATTTCGATTTTATATCATATTTCATAAGGATAAACAATAGGGATAGGCTCTAGAACAGAGGTAATAAAGTAAATAAAAGGGGATAATCTAAATATTCCTACCTAAAGGACGATTTTTTTAATAATTCTAATGAGTTTCTTGGAATTTGGAATCGAATAAAAATATTTATATTATGCTCACTCAAGGAAAGGAGATGTAGGGCTTATACCCTAAAAAAAAAAAATACACTAGCTTCTTAAATTAAAACGTAACAAAAAAAGATTTTTTTTACGTCGGGAAATAATTTTCCAGGGTAACCAATGTCCGTTAGGCACCTAATCCTTATGTCATAATAGATCCGAACACTTGCCTCGGATTGACTTCAATATATAATTGCTCCAGTGAATAACTAAAAAAAAAAATAGAAGGGCGGTAGATAGTAAAGAAAAGGACTAATCATAATATCTATCCTTCAAAGATTCACTAAAAAGACAGTTGGCGGGTCTCTTTGTATGTCTTGTCCGGAAAGAGGAGGACTTAATGATTATTCGTTCGCCGGAACCAGAAGTTAAAATTGTTGTGGATAGGGATCCTGTAAAAACATCTTTTGAGGAATGGGCTAGACCCGGGCATTTCTCAAGAACAATAGCTAAGGGCCCCGATACTACCACTTGGATCTGGAACCTACATGCTGATGCTCACGATTTCGATAGTCATACCGGTGATTTGGAGGAGATCTCTCGAAAAATCTTTAGTGCTCATTTCGGTCAACTCTCCATTATCTTTCTTTGGTTGAGTGGCATGTACTTCCACGGTGCCCGTTTTTCCAATTATGAAGCATGGCTAAGCGATCCTACTCACATTGGACCCAGTGCTCAGGTAGTTTGGCCAATAGTAGGGCAAGAAATTTTGAATGGTGATGTAGGTGGGGGTTTCCGAGGAATCCAAATAACCTCCGGTTTTTTTCAGATTTGGCGAGCATCTGGAATAACTAGTGAGTTACAACTCTATTGTACCGCAATCGGTGCATTGATTTTTGCATCGTTAATGCTTTTTGCTGGTTGGTTCCATTATCACAAAGCCGCTCCCAAATTGGCCTGGTTCCAAGATGTAGAATCCATGTTGAATCACCACTTAGCGGGGTTATTAGGACTTGGGTCTCTTTCTTGGGCGGGACACCAAATCCATGTATCTTTACCGATTAACCAATTTCTTGACGCTGGGGTTGATCCTAAAGAGATACCACTTCCTCATGAATTTATCTTGAATCGTGACCTTTTGGCTCAACTTTATCCTAGTTTTGCCGAAGGAGCAACCCCCTTTTTCACCTTGAATTGGTCCAAATACGCAGAATTTCTTACTTTTCGCGGAGGACTAGATCCAATAACCGGTGGCCTATGGTTGAGCGATATTGCGCACCATCATTTAGCTATTGCTATTCTTTTCCTGATCGCTGGTCATATGTATAGGACCAACTGGGGTATTGGTCATGGACTTAAAGATATTTTGGAGGCTCATAAAGGCCCATTTACAGGACAAGGCCATAAGGGTCTCTATGAAATCCTAACAACGTCATGGCATGCTCAATTATCTCTTAACCTAGCTATGCTAGGCTCTACAACTATTGTTGTAGCTCATCATATGTACTCTATGCCCCCCTATCCATACCTAGCTACTGACTATGGTACACAACTTTCCTTGTTCACACACCACATGTGGATTGGCGGATTTCTAATAGTTGGTGCTGCTGCACATGCAGCCATTTTTATGGTAAGAGACTATGATCCAACTACTCGATACAACGATCTATTAGATCGCGTCCTTAGACACCGCGATGCAATCATATCCCACCTTAACTGGGTATGTATATTTCTAGGTTTTCACAGTTTTGGCTTGTACATTCATAATGATACCATGAGTGCTTTAGGCCGTCCCCAAGATATGTTTTCGGATACCGCCATACAATTACAACCCATCTTTGCTCAATGGGTACAAAATATCCATGCTGATGCGCCTGGCGTAACAGCTCCTGGTGCAACAACAAGTACCAGCTTAACGTGGGGAGGTGGCGAGTTAGTAGCTGTAGGCGGCAAAGTCGCTTTGTTACCTATTCCATTAGGAACCGCAGATTTTTTAGTCCATCACATTCACGCATTTACCATCCATGTGACTGTATTAATACTTTTGAAAGGTGTTTTATTTGCTCGTAGTTCCCGTTTGATACCTGATAAAGCAAATCTTGGTTTTCGATTCCCTTGCGACGGGCCTGGACGAGGGGGAACATGTCAAGTCTCCGCCTGGGATCATGTTTTCTTAGGTCTATTCTGGATGTACAATGCAATTTCGGTAGTCATTTTCCATTTCAGTTGGAAAATGCAGTCGGATGTTTGGGGTACTGTAAGTGATCAAGGGATAGTAACTCATATCACAGGGGGAAACTTTGCACAGAGTTCCATTACGATTAATGGTTGGCTCCGAGATTTCTTGTGGGCACAGGCATCCCAAGTAATTCAGTCTTATGGTTCTTCATTATCTGCATATGGTCTTTTTTTCTTAGGCGCTCATTTTGTCTGGGCTTTCAGTTTAATGTTTTTATTTAGTGGCCGTGGTTATTGGCAAGAACTCATTGAATCTATCGTTTGGGCTCATAACAAATTAAAAGTTGCTCCTGCTACTCAGCCTAGAGCCTTGAGCATTATACAAGG